TGGTATGAATATACCATACCAATTCGCTATGTATGGATGATGAGATTCCATTGATACAGAGCCAATTCCAATAGACTTATTGAATGTTCCCATTGGCGTGCATCCAGCAGGAATTGAACCTACGAATTTGCCAATTATGAGTTGGGCGCTTTAACCATTCAGCCATGGATGCTTAACAGGGATCATCGTACATCGTGAATAACCAAATTCCAATTGAAATGAAATCTTTAGGAGGAATCAATGAAACGACATCAATTCAAATCCTGGATATTCGAATTGAGAGAGATCAAGAATTCTCACTATTTCTTAGATTCATGGATCAAATTCGATTCAGTGGGATCTTTCACTCACATTTTTTTCCACCAAGAACGTTTTATGAAACTCTTTGACCCCCGAATTTGGAGTATCCTACTTTCACGTGATTCACAGGGTGCAACAAGCAATCGATATTTCACGATCAAAGGTGTAGTACTGCTTGTAGTAGTGGTCCTTATATCTCGTATTAACAATCGAAAGATGGTTGAAAGAAAAAATCTCTATTTGATGGGGCTTCTTCCTATACCTATGAATTCCATTGGACCCAGAAAGGAGACATTGGAAGAATCTTTTTGGTCTTCCAATAGAAATAGGTTGATTGTTTCGCTCCTGTATCTTCCAAAAAGGAAAAAGATTTCTGAGAGTTGTTTCATGGATCCGCAAGAGAGTACTTGGGTTCTCCCAAGAAAGAAAAAGCGTATCATGCCTGAATCTAACCGGGGTTCGCGGTGGTGGAGGAACCGGATCGGAAAAAAGAGGGATTCTAGTTGTCAGATATCTAATGAAACCGTAGCTGGAATTGAGATCTCATTCAAAGAGAAAGATAGCAAATATCTGGAGTTTCTTTTTTTATCCTATACGGATGATCCGATCCGCAAGGACCATGATTGGGAATTGTTTGATCGTCTTTCTCCGAGGAAGAAACGAAACATAATCAACTTGAATTCGGGACAGCTATTCGAAATCTTAGGGAAAGACTTGATTTGTTATCTCATGTCTGCTTTTCGTGAAAAAAGACCAATTCAGGGGGAGAGTTTCTTCAAACAACAAGGAGCTGGGGCAACTATGCAATCCAATGATATTGAGCATGTTTCCCATCTCTTCTCGAGAAACAAGTGGGGTATTTCTTTGCAAAATTGTGCTCAATTTCATATGTGGCAATTCCGCCAAGATCTCTTCGTTAGTTGGGGGAAGAATCAGCACGAATCGGATTTTTTGAGGAACGTCTCGAGAGAGAATTGGATTTGGTTAGACAATGTGTGGTTGGTAAACAAGGATCGGTTTTTTAGCAAGGTACGGAATGTATTGTCAAATATTCAATATGATTCCACAAGATCTATTTTCGTTCAAGTAACGGATTCTAGCCAATGGAAAGGATCTTCTTCTGATCAATCCAGAGATCATTTCGATTCCGTTAGAAATGAGAATTCAGAATATCACACATTGATCGATCAAACAGAGATTCAGCAACTAAAAGAGAGATCGATTCTTTGGGATCCTTCCTTTCTTCAAACGGAACGAACAGAGATAGAATCAGATCGATTCCCGAAATGCCTTTTTGGATCTTCCTCCATGTCCTGGCTATTCACGGAACCTGAGAAGCGGATGAATAATCATCTGCTTCCGGAAGAAATCGAAGAATTTCTTGGGAATCCTACAAGATCAATTCGTTCTTTTTTCTCTGACAGATGGTCAGAACTTCATCTGGGTTCGAATCCTACTGAGAGGTCCACTAGAGATCATAAATTGTTGAAGAAAAAACAAGATGTTTCTTTTGTCCCTTCCAGGCGAGCGGAAAAGAAAGAAATGGTTGATATATTCAAGATAATTACGTATTTACAAGATACCGTCTCAATTCATCCTTCGGAACCAGATCCGGGATGTGATATGGTTCCGAAGGATGAACCGGATATGGACAGTTCCAATAAGATTTCATTCTTGAACAAAAATCCATTTTTTGATTTCTTTCATCTATTCCATGACCGGAACAAAGGGGGATACGCGTTACGCCACGATTTTTTTGAATCAGAAGAGAGATTCCCAGAAATGGCGGATCTATTCACTCTATCAATAACCGAGCCAGATCTGGTGTATCATAGGGGATTTGCCTTTTCTATTGATTCCTACGGGTTGGATCAAAAAAGATTCTTGAATGAGGTATTCAACTCCAGAGATGAATCGAAAAAGAAATCTTTATTGGTTCTACCTCCTCTTTTTTATGAGGAGAATGAATCTTTTTCTCGAAGGATCAGAAAAAAATCGGTCCGGATCTACTGCGGGAATGAGTTGGAAGATCCCAAACTAAAAACAGCGGTATTTGCTAGCAACAACATAATGGAGGCAGTCAATCAATATAGATTGATCCGAAATCTGATTCAAATCCAATATAGCACCTATGGGTACATAAGAAATGTATCGAATCGATTCTTTTTAATGAATAGATCCGATCGCAACTTCGAATATG